AAGTTCTTCATTACCCAAAATAGAAAAACCGCTTAGAATAACAAAACAGATTATATTTGTCGAGAAGTGCAAAATCGTATGGATCCGACCCTCGTTGTATATGTTGATTAATTGGATCGCTTCTTTTTGGATTCCTATACGAAATTTTTGTAGATGTGTCTCCGAGTATTCCTCGATCAGTTCGTCTAAGACGAGGAGTTCCTCTAATTCTATGAATTTTTCTAGAATACTCTTTTCTTGAATATCATTCAAAAAAATTTCGGATTGCCCAGCATTCCACCAATTATTAACCCAAGATTCCAGACTTTTATTAAATGAGAGAGAAAGCCACCAGGGCAAAAATACTATAGATACAAGATATAAAAGGGGAGTGAATGCTTTCTTTTTTGTCATTTTTCATCTGTGAATTGTTAATCAACCCACCTCATTCATCGACTCTATGCAATCTAATATTTCTTTCACACATGAGTTCTATACAAAGTATGAAACCTATAAATCTATTTTCTTTGCGGTTATTGAATCTAGAAAGAATAGAGAAATCAATTAAGAATCCACTTTGAATGAAGAAATATTAAAAAATAACCTTTCCCGATATCTCAATCGGTCAACAAAACAAGTGTCTTTTTTAGATGAATGATCGAAAGAACCACTTTAATTTAAGTAATGAATATTAGTTAAATTTTGAGACGAAAGAACTCCTTTTCTCTCAAATATCAAAATATCCAATATTTCAAAACAAATTTACTGATTACCCACAGTCAGGAATAAAATAATTGAGGGAAGGAGATTGCGATAATCAAAGTGTCAAAACAAGACAGAAATTGGCTAGTTATCATTATTAAGAAATCTAATTGTTATTTTTGTATTGGTCATTAAGGAACGCAAAAGAAAGGAGAAAAAAAACGTCGATTGACAAAAAAAATAATTTAGAAAATAGGATTTATCTGTATCAATTCCAACTAAATATTGAACTTAAAAAGAAGATTAATTTCTTTATACCGAAATAGTTTGATATATGAGATGAATATATTATTTCGATTTGTTACTTGTTTAATTTTAGTTGCGTGGATTTGCATACGTATAAAAAACCACAAAAATAGTTTCCGTTTATGGTTGTTCCGCCCGCTTTAGCTTGAATAAACCTTCTGATGAAACTTCACACTTAAGTTATGTTATAGGAAAAAAGATTCTTGCATTTTTCCCTCTTGTTGAAAAAGCATCTATTTTTCCACGCATTTCTCAAAATACTTCAATTGGTACACGCAAGAAATAGGCCAATTCAGCAGCCTTTTGTTCAATTTCTCGTGGAGTCAAATTTTCATCAGTACGAGTTAAGGGAATGGTCCCCTGGCCTCGAATTTCCATATAAAGGACACGGCGTGCAAAAATACCCTCTTTAACTTCTATTCGAATGGACTGAATATCTTTTATAAGGAATCGGAGGAATATGCGACGATTTTTTCCAGGAAATCCCCAACGAAAAATACACACTATGCCTTCCTTTCTATCGAATCGATCATAACCATTGCCTACATTCCAGGAAATTGTGCACCACAAATAGGAGCTAATAAAGAGACCCGCGATTCCGTAGAAAGACATGACGATCCCTTGTGGAAAAAAAACGATTTGCTGAGACGGAAAAAAAGATATCAAATTTCTACCAAGATAACTGGAAATTCCAACCACTAAGAATCCTACTGAACCTACAAAAAGGATAAAGGCCCAGCAGAAATTACTTATTTTTCGAGACCCCTTTATAAGTTCTATCCATATATGTTCTGATCGCAAACTCATACTTGATCCGATTACATTTTATTAGAATTGAGAGAATACTTCAAATTTTTTTGACTTTACTTTTTTTGTTTCCGAAGTAACTCTCATCAACTAGCACTAGTTTGGTGTGAACCTTTAGGAGTAATTCATCAAAGTGATTAAATCTAAAATAATAGCATACTCTTCATATGATCCCACTATACATACAGATCCGCTGACTTTATATTTCAGCCATCCGGCGATCCTGATCGATTTGAAAACAGCTAGAATTCATTTAACCATATATCGTGTTTATGCAGGCATAAGAGTTCTTTCCTTTATGTTCGGCAAAAATTACATGTTATACCATATTCTACTAAATATATGTCCGTGCTATGATACAAATCTAAGTTTTGAAAAAATGGAAGATATTGGGTCCCATCGGATCTAAATAATCTTATTTTTTTGAACATGAAGAGATAAAGAAGCCATTGCAATTGCCGGAAATACTAGGCCTACTAAAGGCACAAAAATAGAGGGAAAGCTGAAAGTTATCATAGAATGGGTGCCTCGATTTATTATTTGTACCTGTTATTATTTTTTATAAATAAAGATATCTTATAATAATTATAATTAAGAATTTGAATTCTTATGAATTTTAAATTTATATTTTATTATTAATTTAATTCAATTTTAAATTCTTAGTATAGATCTAAGTATCTATATATCTATATTTAAATATCTAAGTAAATATATAGAATAAACGCAAGGAGTGTAGAAGGAAATAAATTCATTTATTTATCTTTTTTATCTTTCGAATCTTTTCTTTTTATTCTACACGAAAGGGAAAGGTATGTATGATAATCTATTTTATCTTTTCTTTGTCTTTTATTCTTGTATTCTAATTTAATAAAGAAAGAGTTTGTTACACATTATCGAAAGATTCGTTAGAATCCGAACCAACAGAGATTTTTAGCTAAATAAGGGATTTTGGGGAAATGGAAATAGAGAAAAATAAAAAAAAAACTCTTTTTTTTTATATTTTATTTGATACGTAAGATAAAAATAAGAAATTCGTTTTGTTTGCCTAATTTGAAGAATTCAATCTTTTTTTTTAATAGAGACTTCTTAATTTAAGATTTAATTAAGAATCAGAAATAAGAAATATAAGTAAAAAAGAATTATCCACAACTTTTGATTCGTTCTACAATTCGAACTTATGCCACCAAAGAAAATTCCATTCTTATTTCCTTTGATTCCGATAAACTAACTACTCGTTTATTACAAATAACAAATAATTGTTGAACTTAGTGCTCTGTTTCATTTTGATTCAAAGGAACGAAAGCATGGAACTGAAATAACTCACTAAGAACGCTTTTTAAAAGATTACGCGGTACGATTAGGTCGAATAAACCCTTCTGGAATAAATATTCAGCGGCTTGTGAACCTTCAGGTACTGTTGTATTCAATGTTTGTTCAATTACTCTTTTACCTGCAAATGCAATATAGGCGTTGGGTTCGGCAATAATGATATCACCCAACATACCAAAACTGGCTGTTACTCCGCCAGTAGTAGGAGATGTAAGGATTGATACATAAAATAACTTTTTATTTGATTGATAATCATATAAAGCAGACGAAATTTTAGCCATTTGCATCAAGCTCAAACTTCCTTCTTGCATGCGTGCCCCCCCCGAAGCACATACTATAATAAGAGGTAGCAACTTTTTGGTAGCGTATTCAATCAAACGGGTTATTTTTTCCCCAACTACGGATCCCATACTACCCCCCATAAACTGAAAATCCATAACCCCAACTGCTACGGGAATGCCGTTTAGTTGGCCTATGCCTGTTTGAACAGCCTCGGTTAATCCTGTCTTCTTTTGATAAGAATCAATACGATCTTTATAAGGTTCCTCCTCCGAATGAAATTCAATGGGATCCAGAGAGGCCATGTCTTCATCCATAGGATCCCAAGTACCAGGATCTATCGAAAGTTCGATTCTTTCTGAACTATTCATTTTCAAATGATATCCACATTGTTCACAAATATTCATTTTTGATTTCAAAAATTTCTTATAATTTAATCCATAACAATTTTCACATTGAACCCACAAATGCCTATATTTTTGAGTTACATCGAGATCATTAGAACTTTCTATTATAGTAAAATCGCTCCCCTTCCCGTGGGTTTGTATATCCGAAACCTCTCCTTCACTATTATTTCTACTTTCACCACAAATGGAACTATAGATGTAACTATCGCTGTAATTATCCCCTCCACTTACAATGGAAGTCTCAATCCAAATTTGAGACTGAAGATAACTGTCAATGCAACTATTAATATGATTATTCCAACTATATTGAGTATCATACATGTAATGATTATAGTAGGTATCTTCGCTCGTAGATCCATTATTCAGATAACTAGAATTCCAATAAGTATTTTTTAGTTCACTCCGAAACGAATGATTGTTGTCAATCTCAAAAATTTGATTTTCAATATCAAAATATATGGAAAAATTGTCTCCATTACTATCCTTAACTAAAAAAGTTTCATCGGGGATGAAATTCCGAATGTCTTTAACGACGAATAAATGATCAACCTTACTGTAACTAGAATCGTCACGACCCCCCCAACTCTGAATGTTTTTAGTCCTATCTTTTATATCCGGCTCATCACCTTCACTGGCATTTTCAATAGAACCAAGACTTTCCGTTGATTTATTTAGCCCACACCGGCATTCTAACTCCTTCTTAAACAACATCGAATTAAACCACCATCTTTCCATAGACTTTTCTTGCCTCCTATTTGCATGAAAATACAATAGATGAATAGTCATTCGATCCAAAATTTATTTATTTGAATATTTTATTTCCTATATAAAATAAACATAGAAATCCAATCACTAGAATTTTTTTAGTAACTAATAAAATAGGGAGTTTGAGTATTGAAAAAAATTCTTTTTTGTTTTGTGGAAATTCGGGGGTAATATGTCACTATACATGAATATAATATGATGGAACCCCTCTTCATTATAAATATCATGATAAAGAGTACTTTCTCCTATGTCGTGTCAAATTCGCATCGAAAAAAAAAAGAAATATTTGTTTTATTCTATAAATCTTTTTTTCGTAAAATCTCGTCTAATAACTAACTAATAATAAGTAATAACTTAAGGTTTTATTCCATCAATAGGGAACGAAAAGGACAATATACGGGATAGGTATAAAACGGCTTGCTTGGG